AGACGACGATCTTTTCTTATTCTGATATTTATACCGGATAAGACCAATGACTTGGAATAAATCAACTGATGGATCTATATTTTGTACTATGGTTACATTTCGACTATGGTTCTATAGGAATAAAAAATGCTTTTCCAATCCCAGATTTCTCAATGGCAACATGGCAACTCCTCTAATTAGCTACCCCATAGATCTATTACAAATTCATGAATTGTTCCATGGGTTTTTATATTTCGATTGTACAGTGTATACACGTTATGCAAATAAAAAAAAAACGGAGAGTTACTCTATTTTATTATCGAAAAATCTTTTTTTTTTTTTTTTTCCTCTTTGAATCATAATAAAATCAAAACTTCTCGAGTTATCAGAATCCGTAGGAAAAGAAAGTCCTTGATTCTTCAACTTAGCTGAAATAGTAATAGTTCTGTTCATTGGTATACTACTTAATTTGGATGAAATCCAATCAGATTCAAATATATCCTATCTCTCCCTGTTCAAAAGAGATAATTTGAGTAGAAAGTCTACATTTTTTTTTATTAGAATTCATCTGTTTTTATGTTATTTCGTACTGTACAAAACCTTTGTTTGTGAGATCATTTTCCTCGAGGGGAAATGAGAAGAATTAAAGAATGGGTTGCTAATTATGCCTAGATCTCGGATAAATGGAAATTTTATTGATAAGACTTCTTCAATTGTAGCCAATATCTTATTACGAATAATTCCGACAACTTCGGGAGAAAAAGAGGCATTTACCTATTACAGAGATGGTGTGATTTGATTCTTTTTTTTTTTCTTGTTTTTTTTTTTTTAGCTATTCTATTAGTCTTCCGAAAAAGAGACATGCTTAAGGATAGAAAGAAAAAAAATTATTGAAATAAACCTACGCTTGGTGAAGGTGAAGTTTGTAGATAGAACAATTCCTTCTGTCGTGTATCCTCGATTGATGCAGCCTCAGATGCTTCAATTCTCGATTTTAGTATTGAGCGAAAGGTTACACCTATGGGGGTTCTGTATTGCAGGTCAATCCTCCTCTACTTCACTAGTACCGATAGGTGGCATAGGGGAAGAAGCGCTACACCTAGGAATCAACAACACGAAAACTTTGTTATAAATTACCCCTTTTACTTATCGGTATCGGGACTAACAAGAATGGTTGGGACAACAAACATCCATCTCGTTCGTATTTTGGATACCCGTATAACCATCGAAGATCGTTGAAGTGACTAATTCCTGGAAATAGGGGGCGTTGAGGACAAAGAAATTGTTGGAGTTACCGTTTCTATCTAGCACTCATATGATTATTGGTGTTAAGAAAAGACAAAACCTCTTGCAGGAAGGATGGCTAGAGATTTCTTGTAAAAATACCAGCCCCTATCAGTTCATAAAAGGATATTTGAATCTTTTTTGATCCCATGGATTATTCCTTTTAGTACTATGCACGGAAGGGGGGAGCCGTATGAGATGAAAATCTCATGTACGGTTCTGGAACGGGGATTCTTTGATTTGAATAGAATGAACGACCGTAACGGATGTCGGCTCAATCCGAAGGAAATTATGCGGAAGCTTTACAGAATTATTATGAAGCTACGCGACCAGAAATTGATCCCTATGATCGAAGTTATATACTCTATAACATAGGCCTTATACACACAAGTAATGGAGAACGTACGAAGGCCTTGGAATATTATTTTCGGGCACTAGAACGAAATCCATTCTTACCACAAGCTTTTAATAATATGGCCGTGATCTGTCATTACGTGCGACTATCTCCACTATAGAAAGAAGGAAAAAAAGATCAAATCGGCTAGTCTAGTATAGTAAATTAAATATAAATACTAGAAAAATAGGCTTTCTACATATACAATATACATCGTCCAAAGCAACGATTTTTATAAGCTGTAGCAAGGGAAGACGCGGGAACCAAATAAAATACCAAATATTAAGAAATGGGTACGGCCTATATACTTTTTCTATGGATAAAAGATCGAATTAATTATTAATTGATAGAGGAAGCACCGTAAAGATCAATTAGCGAGATTTTGCGTCGATACAAACAATAAGAACTGCTTACTTATCTCATAATCTAAGATAAAAATTAGGAATCAACTTATGTAATAGAGTCGATCCACTAAGGTATTGAGCAGCGGTGTAGCATCAGATCCCAAAGATAGTAAGTCCTTTTTTCTTATGGAAGAAAGTCTTTTTCAAAAATTCTATATGAATTTCATATATGAAAACGAGATAGTTACCTTTCAGAAAATTGTAACGATATAGGGCGATACCATACCCATGTTTCATTCTTCTGAAGGTGGGAGAAAAGATAAAACTGATTTATTGATCAAAATTAGAGTTTGAAACTTATGTAATTAACTTCTTCTGGTTAACCCAATAAAAATGGGATAGATTTCTCAGAAATCTAATTCAGTTAGATAAGGTGCTGAGCCGTATGAGGTAGGAAACTCTCAAGTACGGTTCTAAGGAAAGGATTTTATCTACCTAT